GTCTGCGTTGAATCCTTTACAAACGAGTGGATGTAAACAAATAGCGCGCCCTTCCACTAAAATGGGTTGGAAGGCCTGTATGCCTAATCTATGCAAAGTAGGTGCTCTATTCAGCAATACAGGATGACCCTTCATAACTTCCTGAAGTATTTCCCATACAATTCGTTCTTTTTCCCGAATTTGACTCTTAGCAGTCCCTAGGTTCGGAGCAAGGTGCTGTCTAATTAGACCGCGCAGTAGAAATGTCTGGAAAAGCTCTATTGCTATTTCACGAGGCAATCCACATTGATGTAATGAAAGTGAGGGGCCTACAACAATGACAGAGCGTCCCGAATAATCGACTCGTTTGCCAAGCAGAGTCTCACGAAACCTTCCCTCTTTGCCTTCAATTAGATCTGTAAACGACTTGTAAACCTTATTATGACCATCCCTTATTGGCTCTCCGCGGATTCCATTATCAAGAAGTGTATCCACAGCTTCTTGTACCAATCTCTCCTGAGACATTACTACGTCCCCTGGCGTAGATTGAATTGTTAATAAATCGAGAAGATCATTGTTCCGCGAAAGAACTCTACCATAAAGGTCATTAATATCCGAACCCATTCGTTTAAGTTCACCTATCTGAACCGCCGGTCTCAACCCCGGGGGAAGAACTGGTAATAGACATAAAACCATCCATTCAGGTTCTACATTTGTTCGAATAAAATGCTTAGCCAATCCCATGCGTCTAACCAAAAAGCGCTTTCTTCTTTCAATTTTCCGATCTTCCCACTCATCACCCGTGAGCCCCTCTTCCTCTAATTCTTTCCATTCTGCCAACGAAGAATCTATAATAACTCGCAAATCTAGATCGCCCAATTGTTCTCGGATAGCGCCTGCTCCAGTAGAAATTTCGCGAAATGTATGCAAGCCTTCGATAGTAAAAAAAGGAGGGATGCTATCTTTCCAGGATTGGGTTTCATATTCGAATGAACCTCGTAATCGTAAAATAGTGGGTTTTTTAGCTATAGGCCTAGTAAAAGCAAAATTGGGATAGGATCCTATAGGATCTCCCCCCCTTCAAAACCGGACGTGAAAGTTTCCTCTCATCCGGCTCAAGTAGTTATACCAAATAAAGATAAAGGAGTTCTTGCTTTCAATTCAAATTATAGAAAACCCCCAACTACTCCTTACTCAAGTTCTCACAAGCAACATTTCATTGATTCATTGTTCTTTTATTTTGATTTTATCAATTCTTTATCTTTAATTCAATTTGAAATATTGAAATAGCGACATAAATGAAATGTGAAATTCTTGAGTAGTCTACTTAGCCTTCGAATGATGAATCCCTCTAAAGGAATACCTTGGAATTCGTAAGGAATTGACTTGTCTATATATCGTTCCATTTGATCTTTTAGGTCCTGACTTCACCTCGACGGTTATGCACGCTGCCCTTTCTTTAAAGCCTATATGCGATGGATAGGCTTCTATAACCATAACATATTTGCTTACTTGAACATAAACAGAATTGCATTTCTTTCTAAAACGAAAAGACAGGGTTTCCACAAAAGAAAGAAGTCTTTTCACGAGGTACACCTCCAAATTCCTATTTGTTTGTTTTTGTTTTTGTTACTGAATCGACCATAGACCAATTCCCTTTTTTTTGGGGGGGGGTATTGAATAGACCCATAATTCTGAGCTTCATGTTCCTCCTCACAAGAGACATGTCAGATCCGGGCATCCCAATTCGATTGAATAGGGTGACAGTTTCTCATTCAAAATCTGTAAAATCCGAATTTCGATCAAATCACACATCGCAGTATACTAGGTCTTCTAGTTCTTTAAGAGGTTTATCTAAAAGATTCGCGATATAACTAGGAAGACGCCTCAAATACCACACATGAGTCACGGGGCATGCCAGTTTGATGTAGCCCATTTGATATCTTCGTATCCGAGAATTCGCAAATTCGACTCCGCAGTCGCCGCAAAATGTTCTCTTTTCTTTTTGATCTCCAAATTCGCCATAATGTCCACAAGCACAAATTCCGCTTTTTATAGGTCCAAAAATTCTTTCACAAAAGAATCCACCTATTTTTGGCTTATTGGTTTCCCACTCAACATGCTCGATTTCTGTTACCTCTCCGACTATCTCTCCATTGGGCAGGGTTTTATTGGCCCAAGCGCTTATTTGTTGAGGAGAAACTAATCCAATTTGAAGTTGTTGATGTTTATACCGATCAATCATAGAAAAAAGAATTCTGATTTATTCCGATTCATTCCGATTAAGCTTCCTTCCTATTCATCTGAAAGTTCTTCTCAGATACAAGGAAATGATTCAGTTCTAGGGCCAAAGAGCGTAGTTCTCGAACGAGCAATCGAAAGGATTCGGGAGCATCCTCAGCTTTAGGCATTTCTCCTCCAACGATTGTAGTATCAAATATTTTGTCGCGAGTTCTAAGATGATCAGACTTATAAGTAAGCATCTCTTGTAAAATATGAGCAACACCGAACCCCTCTAGGGCCCAAACCTCCATTTCTCCTACCCGCTGGCCCCCCCGCTTGGCCCTTCCCCTAATGGGTTGTTGTGTAACAGATGCATAAGGACCATTGGAACGTCCGTGTATTTTGTCATCAACTTGATGAATTAATTTCAAGATATAGGGCTGTCCCACTATAACAGGTTGTTCAAAGGGATCTCCCGTTCTTCCATCAAATATTCTGCTTTTTCCCGGATACTCGGGTTCAAATACCCAAGGATTCCCTGTTTGCTTACTGGCTTCATGTAATTCAGAAAAGACTAGTTTTCTCGAAGCCTCTTGTTCATATCTCTCATCAAAAGGTGCTACTCGATAATGTCTATCTAGCAGAACCCCCGCCAACCCGAGCGAGCATTCAAATATCTGTCCTACATTCATTCGTGAAGGTACTCCCAATGGGTTGAAGACCATATCAATAGGCTTTCCGTCTTGCAAATAAGGCATATCTTGTCTAGGCAAAATTTTGGAAATGATCCCTTTATTTCCATGTCTTCCGGCGACTTTATCACCTACTTTGATTTCACGTTTCTGTGAAATATATACACGAATCCTTTCTCTTTTTGGATTAGAACGTATCCATCTCACATCAATAACTCGGCCCCTCCCACCTCTAGGTAGTTTTAGACAAGTTTCCCTTGAAGTGGCTAGCTGAGTGCCAAATACGGCGTCTACGAATTGATCTGCCGGGGATAAGTCTTGGGCCAGCTGGGGTGTTAATTTACCTACTAAAATATCGCCCGCTTCTACCCAAGATCCCAAGATTACAACTCCGTTTTTGTCTAAATTTCGTAGTAAATGGGCCCGTAGCGGTATTTTTTTAGTGACCTTTTCGGGGCCTTGGCTTGTCACATGAATCTGAATTTCATATTTCCGTATGTGAAAAGAAGTATAAATATCTTCATATACCAGACGCTCACTAATGAGTACCGCATCTTCAAAATTGTAACCTTCCCATGGCATATAAGCTACTAATAGGTTTTTCCCCAAAGCGAGTTCTCCCCCAACCGTAGCGGCACCGTCCGCCAAAATTTGTCCCTTTTTCATGCATTTGCCCCGTCGAACCTGGGGTTTTTGATGTATACAAGTATTTTTGTTGGAACGTTGATACATAACTAATGGAATGCTTAGAGTATCCCCATTGCCCGATAAAAGGATCTTGTCAGTATGGATAGAAATGACCTTTCCCGCGTGTTCCGTTATAAGGGGAACTCCTGAGTCTAGAGCCACCTGGCCTTCCAAACCAGTTCCAACAATGCACTTCTCGGACCGAGAAAGCGCAACTGCTTGGCGTTGCATATTAGAACTCATTAAAGCCCGATTCGCGTCATTATGCTCGATAAAGGGAATGAGAGAAGCTCCAATAGAAAAATATTGGAAGGGAAAAATGCTTCGAAGATGAACCTGTTCCCATGCAATAGTCAGGAATTCTTGACGGTATCGAGCCGGAACAATCTGTTCTTCCTGAAAACCTTCATTAAGTGCCAAAGAATTGCCTGTCCCTATCATACAGTATTCATCTCTCCTTGATGATAAATAAAGTATCCGTGCCCTTTTTGATTTCTCGGAGATTTCATAAAATGGGCTTTCTAGAGATCCAAAATGACCGATTCTCGCATGAATTGCTAAGGATCCAATAAGGCCAACATTGATTCCTTCAGATGTGTCAATTGTGCAAATGCGTCCATAGTAGCTAGGATGGATATCTCGTATCCGAAAACTAGCAGTTCGTCCTGTCAATCCACCAGGACCCAAAAAACTCCATTTTCTCCCATGAACTATTTGTGTCAATGGATTCGTTTCATCCAAAACTTGAGATAATGGGTGTAATCCGAAAAAAGATTCATAAGTGGTTTTGAATGGGGTTGAGGTTACAAAATTCTGAGGGGTCGGTATCAATTTCCCTTTAATTGCTCCGCCTATAGCCCCTCTCACCACTTTTTCCAAACGAATCAGAGCCAATCCGAATTGATCTTGTAAGAGATCCGCTACAGAACGAATACGTTTATTTTTCAAATGATTCATATCGTCAAGTGTACCCATTCCAAATTTCATTCCAATCAAATGATCTGTGGCTGCCAAGATATCTCGCGGTAACAAAAATGTATTATTCTGGGATATATCAAGATTCAGTCTCCGGTTAATATTTCGTCGACCAATCTTTCCTAATTCACACCTTTGTCGAAAGAATTGATTTTGTAATTCCTTACATAAGGAATCAGAAAATACCGGATCTCCATCTACACAAACAAACTGTTGATAAAATTCCAAAATGGCATTTTCTTTTGACCCCATTTTTTCCTTCTCTTTATCATCCAAAAAAGCCAAGAAAATTTCAGGGTAGCAAACATTCTCTAGAATTTCTCTTAGATTCGAACCCATAGCCGATGATAGAACTAGAATAGATATTTTCTGTTTCCTACTTACGCGAGCCCATATACGTGCTTTTCTATCAATCTCTAATTCTAATCTTCCTCCCCAATCTGATATTATGGTGCCGGTATAGACCCAAAATCCTTTATGGTCCAATTCTGATCGGTAATAGATACCCGGACTTTGCAATATTTGATTGACTACCATTCTGTATATTCCATTTACTATAAAAATTCCCAGGGAATTCATTAAAGGAATATTTCCAATCAAAATTGTCTGTTTTTGCATATAATACCCCTTCCTTTTCCAAATCAAACCCGCGGATACATATAATTCAGAAGAATAGGTGAGGGATTCATATACGGCATCTCGTTCTTTTATCAACGGTTCGACCAATTTATATGTTTCCGCAAATAATCGAAAGTGTACGTCTACGTCTTTTTCTACGTCTTCGTCTTCGTCTTTTTCTAAGTCTTCATTTACAGTTTTTTCTAATAAGTATTCATCTACTGCAGCTAGAAAATCTGCTAGATCTGGAAAATCTTCCATATCTAGCAAATCTTCTATATCTATAAAATCTCTTATGAAACCTTCCACCGTTGGAAACTTATAAAGTTCTTCTCTTAAGCCCTGATCAACGAACCTACAGAATCCTTCAAATTGTATCTCATTAAGCCCAGGTATTGCAGCCATTCCTTCATTTCTATCGCCAAGCATTTCGAATTCCCCGTATTATCCAAAAAATCCCATTTTTGACTCATTCTGCATCGAATCATATGGATCGATCTAGCAATGATGGAATTTCTATTCTGTTTACTAAATCACATGAAATTGGAACCAATCGCCTACATGTAATGTATAAAATACGTATGGACGTAGAAATGAAGAGAATTTTATACTCAAATCTCAAATTGGAATGGAATTTGAAACAGATACGAACGGAAAGGAATTGATAAAAGACACTTAGATTAGACCAATGGAGTTTTTTTGTATAGAATATAAAAAAAAATGATTCCATTTCGAGATATTCTATATCCAATCCCGTGGGATACCAGAAAAATAATAAATGAATTCGCGATTGAATCTGTTCGGGGCGATAATAAAGACATAATAATCAGAAACAATATAGAGTTGGGTTTTTTAGCACCTATTCGCGGATTCCATTGTTCTGTTCAAAAAAGGATTCGCAGAGAAGAGAGGTATTTTTCCCTATTTTTGAGTAGAATACGAATACGGTTGAAGGGCGTAATAAGCAGGCTTGTATGCTTTTATTAGAATATACGTGGATATAGCTGGAGAGCGTAGAACTCTTTCTAGCTGCACCCCCTCCCAATTCTATCCTGTCGTGTTCTATCCAAATTTCGATTTTCTATTCAATGAAAAAATCGAAACACGATACGTTCGTGCGAATTCCCTAAAGGTATCATCTACAAAGAAGATACTCGGTTCAATATTTGCGTAACGTTTTCTATTTTGGGGTTTACAAATACTCATCGTTGCCGTTATAATTTCAATTATTGAAAAAGAAAAAAAAAAAGCAAGACCGGTTAGTTATGTATCAATTTGGATTGTCTATTGTCTTATATCAGTAGTACCATTAGGGAAAGGCAGTTTGAAATTCAAATAGAAAAGGCGTCCGGGAGTTTACAGCCAACAGTTAAGGGTTCCAACTCGTCTGGCTTTTGCGACCGAAAATCCACATTTTTCGTTTCAATAGAAAGAGAAGGGATTTTGGATTTTTAGCTATTTTATGTTTTAAGATACTATACAATCAATCGAAGGGACAGATTCAATTCCCAGGGAGAGTTTTCGTTTCTTTTAGGCAAGGCATTCAGATTCAAGATACAAGTACAATAATAAAAAAAAGAAGTTTAGGAATACCTCTACCCAAACAAAACCAAACAAAAGGCGAATATTTGCATCTATTTTATATCCTTTTGGCGACATGGCCGAGCGGTAAGGCGGGGGACTGCAAATCCCTGTTCCCCAGTTCAAATCTGGGTGTCGCCTGATCAACAAAAGAAAAGACGCGAAATCCCCTTTTCTGGTTTGCTGATAGACCTCGCAGAATGTTCCCCGATTCTAGGAGAAAATCAGAAATCATATAAGAACTTTTTATAAGATAAGGTACAAGCAGATTTTTGGGAGTCTTTCGTGAAGGGGTCGGGGGTTGCTACCGAATACCCTTTTGACTCTTCGACAAGAATTTCACTATTATTAGTGAACAATAATGAAATAATTCATTCAAAGAGATAGAGGACATAATTCACATGGATATAGTAAGTCTGGCTTGGGCTGCTTTAATGGTAGTCTTTACATTTTCCCTTTCACTGGTAGTATGGGGAAGAAGTGGACTATAGGGGTACTGCTAATTGGGTTGAGGAATGAAACTTTCTTCATTTTTTAGAATTTAGAAATCGTTCTGCAAAGCCTTTATTTTATTATTATGAATTTATTAATTCAATTTTGAAAATATTTTCAATTGCAATTGAAAAAAAGAAAAAAAACAGAGTTATTTCGAAATTAGAAGCGTGAAGTGAAGGAATGTATTCTGTATTCTATGATATGACTAGTATATATGAAGAAGAATAAGATATAAAAATAATGCCCTTTCAACCAAACAAATAGTTCAAGAATTCCCATGCTTGTATTTCGATTCGAAAGTAAAAGGGGTCCAGACGATAGAAAATTTATTACAACCGAATTCTTCCTAACTTTTCTATTTCGCTGAACCAATTCTTATCCGAGTTATATATGGACAATGAGGGCGAGCAGGCCCCCTTTTACTTTGAAATAGAATTGGGGCGGTATGCACGTTACATATATGAATATCAGGATACCTATTGTAGTTGTAGGCTTCTCTATATTCAATTAAGCCTGTTATATCCTTATAGAATAAGGTACAACTTGAATCCATTAAAATCACAATATCTAGATAGTAGAAAGAAGTATATAGAATATTTCTTTCTACCATACTAACGGTATAATGTTAATTCGAGGTCGTTCATTTCATTTTAAGACACGGAATTGGAATCTTTTTTATTTGTATAAGATAAGAAATTCCAATTAATCGCTTTGACTTACTGTTTTTACGTAAATTATCAGTAAAAAGGCGGTAGGAACTAGAATAAACAATGCAGTAGCAATAAATGCGAGAATATTGACTTCCATAATCTCATCCTTTCTTTTTTTACTTCAAAATAACTCGGGATTGAATCCCATAGAGATGAAAAACCTTTCGCCTGTAAATTCAATGGTCAATGGGATGAATTACACCTCGATGATATCAAATCGGATCAATATCATGAATAACAATATCTGAGTTATCAAATTCACTCATTGTCAAGAATTGAATAGTATAACATAGGAAGATCCTTTATACATACTCTATTGCAGCTAAAATAAAATCGGATTTCTGATCCAACCAAGAATTCCTTTCCTTTTTTTACTTGAGCATTCTATTCTATTTTTCTTTCTTCTCTATAACCTAAATCTGCCGCCTTCCTTGTACAACAATTATCTGATAAAATAGGCTAAAATAGCATCTGGCCGTCTCGTCTTTCCGCTGGAGTTAAGTTCTAAGCCCCTTTTTTCTTTTTTAATGATTTCCTTTTCTTGAAAAAAAGAAGTGCTATAAAGACAAGTACACGTAAAAAAAAAAAAGATCTAATATTCTATCAAATAAAATTCATTATTTTAGAGTTTGCTCTTTCTTCGACAATATTTTAGAGTTTGCTCTTTCTTCGACAATATCCTTTTCTTCGAAAGGATTACTCATTTACATTTACTCTCTCTCTAAGATCTAAGATAGGTGGGGTGGGGCTCTTTTCCTTTATTTTATTAATATCCTCTTCTTTCTTTACCTAGATTATTAATGGAATGCATATACTAGAAGTTCAGTGTGAAATTTGAATGAGATAGATTGCTTCAAATTCAAATTGAGTATTAGTAATTGAAGTTAGATCAAATAGCGGCTGGAAAAGAGGATACTTTTCAAAAATAGAAAAATAATTAGCTATGTTCAATTTCTTTTGTTTTGTATTGTACAAGAAAGGAATTCCATTTCCATTTGTGTATGTGTTCCCGGTAAACATATGGTACTCTATTCTATTCGCGGGTTGGGAGAAATTGAAAAAACCAGAACCAGCCCGAGCCCAGTATAGTATCTCTTGGAATACTAAATAGGATGCTACGAATAATTGTAGCAATCCACATATGTCTATTTCCTCTCGATCGGTACTGGTTAAAGTACTGGAAATTTCCGTATTTGTTTGATGAGAAATGAGACAAGCAATTTGCGAAGCGAAATATCAAAAATAAGGATCCCTCCGGGACTGAAATTCGGCAATTTAGACCTCCCAGCAGAAAATAGAAAGACAAATTCGTGTAGTTTTTTATTGGATTTGAACTCATCGGGACTGACGGGTCTCGAACCCGCAACTTCCGCCTTGACAGGGCGGTGCTCTGACCAATTGAACTACAATCCCCAGACATAAAGTGTACGACATATATATTCTTATGATTTCATTCATACATTTTTTTCTATTTAGATTTTAGATTGGAGATTAGAATCGCTGTGTTGAAATAACGGCGGATATATTGATATCCCCGTGAATATGCTCTTTCCTTAGTGAGAAGTGAGAGCGGCACGGATTCCTAGTACTACTTTATTTCTTGCCAAATTGACCCGCTTTCGCTGGAAAAATACTTCTTTTTTTATTTACTTTTCCACTTTCCCTATATTTGCGGGAACAAAGAAATAGAAATAGAAATAGAGCAAATGCAAATAAAGAAACCGAAGAGCAAACCGACATTTCAAGAAAACAAAACAAATGGGTTCTGCTATTTCATGATGGATAAGCGCATTTTGGGGTCGAGCTGGATTTGAACCAGCGTAGACATATTGCCAACGAATTTACAGTCCGTCCCCATTAACCGCTCGGGCATCGACCCAGGAAGAATCAATTCTAGACTTGTTGATAATACACGATCAACTTCCTTTCGTAGTACCCCACCCCCAGGGGAAGTCGAATCCCCGCTGCCTCCTTGAAAGAGAGATGTCCTGAACCACTAGACGATGGGGGCATACTTGCCCGGCTGCCATCATAGTATGCTCATAGTATGATGGCAGTTTTTTGAAATTGTCAATCTTAATATCTTGAAAAAAAAGTCTGCTTAGATTATTAAACTAGAATATACTAGAAAAAAAAATTGACGTAGCAATTCTTTTTTTTTATGTTATTGTTATAATTAACAGCATCTTCTATTATTATATAATATTATTATTATATAGAAATATAGAATAATATATTTATTTGAATAGAATATAATAATAATAGAACATTCGAAAGCGAATCAATCTTGACAATAACAATATTAGAATATTATTATTATATTCTAATATTATTTCTATTTATTTATTAAAATCTTGACCTTGACAATAACAATATATATATATATATAATAATATTATAATAAAGTTATAATAAAGTTTTCGGTTATTGGCTTGACAATAACAATAATATATAATTAGAATTATATTATGCTATGCTCTGTGAAAATATCACAGAATAGTAGCATTGACCGTGTACGCCTCAGGTGTTTTTGTCTTAGCGAAAACATAGGATCCGGATTCAAAATCGAAAAGGGAGGGACTTGGCCTTGACGATAATATCATTTTTTTATAGAATTCTATTATGATCCTGAAAATAGGACGATTCCGGCTCAATTCATTATTTTCATTATTTCGGACTCGGACTCAGAATAGGGATTAGGGATGTAGAACCAAACAAGAGAAGGAAGCCTTAGCTTAGGGATATTGCAGGTTCTTTGGACAAAAAATAGATTTCTTTTCCATTTTGACTTGGACTTCGCCCTTTTCGTTGAAACTGAAAATCAAAATGATATGATTCAAGCTCAAACCCATTTGAATGTAGCGGACAACAGTGGTGCCCGGGAATTGATGTGTATTCGAATCATAGGAACTAGTAATCGACGATATGCTCAGATAGGGGACGTTGTTGTTGCTGTGATTAAGGAAGCAGTGCCAAAAATGTCTCTAGAAAGATCAGAAGTGATCAGAGCTGTAATTGTCCGTACTTGTAAAGAACTCAAACGTGATGACGGTGTGATAATACGATATGATGAGAATGCTGCCGTTGTCATTGATCAAAAAGGAAATCCAAAAGGAACTCGCGTTTTTGGTGCAATCACCCACGAATTGAGACAGTCCAATTTCACCAAAATAATTTCCCTAGCGCCTGAAGTATTCTAATAAGTTTTTGAAAAGGAAATTGTGATATAATATATCTGATAATATATATATATCATTTTTTCAATAAAAGGAGTTTGCGTTTATCATGAGCAAGGACACTATTTCTGACATATTAACCTGTATACGAAATGCCGACATGGCTAAAAAAGAGACGGTTCGAATAGGATTTACTAACATCGTCGAAAAGATAGTTCAAATACTTTTACGAGAGGGTTTTATCAAAAACACGAGGGAACATCGGGAAAACAAGAAATCCTTTTTAGAAGAAGAACTCTCGGATGAGGAATCCGAATCCGAGTCCGATTCGGATGCAAATTCCGATTCCGATGAGGATTCCGATCCTCATCGTCGTCGTACCCCACGGATTTTTGCTCTTAACCCTTGCCCTTGTTGTAGGGCGGTCAAAAGGTTGGCTCGAATCCTAGTAATTCTCTACGTAGTCGCCCGCTATCGTTACCGTAGAGGCAGGTAATTCTTTCTACTTCTCGAGGTATAATAACAGACCGAGAGGCTCGGCTAGAAAGAGTGGGTGGAGAAATTTTGTGTTATATATGGTAATCCTTATGATACACAAATTGAATCCGGAGCGCGTTACTGCGCAATAAATCACTTTTTTCTCTGCTAAAAAAAAGACTTTTTAAAAATGAAAAAGACTTTTTGATGCTCAGAGGGTGATGCAATTCACTGAAGAAAAAAGAAAGATATATCTATGAAAGTGGAATTACTAACACGTTTCCCAACGCCAAGTTTCGGGTCCGTTTCCTTCAGGTCCGCTTAAATATGAAATACCGGGGATCCTTTTTTAGCGACTCTATCAGGAAAGATATGACAGAACTTTCTATATATAGATTCTAGATATAGCACGCGGAGATAGAGTCAAAGTTGAAATAAGTCGTTACGATTCCGGCTGGGGGGTCTAATTTCTAGATTCAACAGAACGGATTCGGACGAGTAAGGGAAGGGGGCTTTGGAACTTGAGCACTCCCTTCGTGGGGATTCCATTGGAGACTCCAAATTTCAAGAAACTCATTTTCTTCCAATTGAAATGAAATAAGTGTATTCGAAGTTAAGGAATAAGAACTATGAAAATGGGGGCTTCCGTTCGTAAAATTTGTGAAAAATGCCGACTGATACGTAGGAAGGGGCGAATTCGAGTAATTTGTTCGAACCCGAGACATAAACAAAGACAGGGATAATCTTTCTAAAAAAACACATTTTGATTTGAAAGGTAGAAAATCAGTTTCGTTTTAACATGAGATGGATATATCCATATATCTCTAACTTCTATTTATAAGACGATAAAATATGGCAAAACCTATTTGTATTCGAAGATTTTCTTTTTCGAATTTTCGAGGCATTCGTTTGAGGCATGGTTTCCCGAAAGTAGAAAAAGGACAAGGAATTCAAGGAATTATTCACGTTCAAGCAAGTTTCAGCAATCCAATTGTTACTATTACAGATGGAAGGGGTCGCGTGGTTGTTTGGGCCTCGGCCTCCTCGGGGGCTTCGAATGGGGAGTTTACGGGTCGTCCTGGGGTCGACGACCGCGGTTCGGAAAAGGGTCTCAATCTCAGAGACTTCCAAACCGAAAGCGAGGGGTCGGAGACCGAAATCGATAACGCGTGTGCGGGCAACGCCGACCGTGGTCTCTATAAAGATTGGCATCAGGAACCCTTGGACGGCAAGAAGGATTTCTGGCGAATGATAGGAAGGGAGTTACAAAGCCTGCTTTCTCTTCTCCTTTTGCTCCTCCTTCTTGCCAGCTTGGGCTGGTGGAAATCTTTCCTTTGGCGACTCTTGCACGCAACGATTTATTATCTCACTTATCATACGCGGTACGTCTTGCCTCTGTTGCTTATAAAATCCTTTTTCGAGGCAATCTGGGAATCGGTGAAAGATTTCAATTTCACTTTGGACTCGGTGTCCTTTAGGAAAAGAATCCAAAATTTCCTAGAGGTATATTGGCTGTTGCAATTAAACAGCCGGACTCATATAGAATCGATCTATTCCAATGAGCCTCCTATTAGGGTTAGGGTTTTCAACTATATGAAATTCATACTCATATTTTTGAAAGAATACAAAACGTATTCAGGGCTCTTCACTAAGAACAAATTGACTGAGATTCTCCTAATAGTCTTAGTGTGCTGCTTATATGGGTTTTTTTCTATGACCGGGTGGCGGTACTGCCCCAGAGTATCAAAATCCCAATTATCATTCTATCCACACTTAATTTCTATTTCAAATTGCACTCGCAATTTGAAGAAAGGGACTTTTAGTATTTAGTAAACCGGCCAGGTTTGTTTGCCTGGCCTTCCCAACAATAAAAAAAAACATCCCCGGATGGGGGTTACCGCGGTGCGGGATGGGGGTTACCGCGGTGCGGATATAGTAGAATGGTAAAACCTCTCCTTGCCAAGGAGAAGACGCGGGTTCGATTCCCGCTATCCGCCCAGAGTAAAGCAGTGTAATGTTGGGATGGATAAAGATAAAGTGTGCTAGTTATAGTACCCCTATTATGAAATTGCATTCTATATTATAGTTTTAGTGTTTTTCAAATTTGGATTTATTTAGATTTCGTATTTATTTAGTATATATATTCTATTAAATTACTAATAGAATAATAGAATTCTATCTAATACTAATAGAACTAATAGAATAGAATTCTCCATTTCAGTTCTTTTTCTTTATTATATATTAATAATATTAATAATATTAACATTTAATATATATATTTCTTTCATCATTTCTTTAATTTGAATTTAATATTCAATATGAATATTAAATATAATAAATAATAAATAATAAAAAAAGAAAAATGAGAATAATAAATATAGAATATTCAAATTCTATAATCCTATTCCATTAGTGCATTAGAAATTTTTATTATTCTAATCTAAATGAATATTTATTTTCTTGCATAAAAATAATACTGCGCAAGGCGATTGAATTGTATTATTAATTCAATTAATACAATACCTAATTTTATGGGTAATGGGAATGGGTTGAATAAATTCAATATCTCAATCAATATAATATCTTTGGTCTTATTATTTTTCTTAATTATTCCAGAAGTTGGACCCCCCCTCCCTCTAATTTTTCGTTTTCTTTCTTTGGTTGGGGGCGGGGGCGTTTATTGAATTTTCATGTGTCTCGCAGCCCGAAACGAAAGAACTCGTGGGAGGGGTCATTTCATTTTTGGGTCGTGAACGAATAGGTTCAAGAGATGAGAGAATTAAGGATACCCACAAGAAAGACTAATCCAATCCATAACGATGTACCAGAAAATACAACATTTTTATTACTTGACCAACCCTCAGGAGAAGCAAATACAACGGGTACACCAATAAGTAAGATTACTGAAGTAGCAATTAATGCAAAAACAGCCAATTGGAAAGCAATAGTCATGTTCCTAATCCTCCGCGTTACCAATAAATATACCATTTGATCCCTCTAGCAGCCCCGAACTCTAATTCTAATAAAATATAGAATATACATCATATAGGGATTTTACCACGAACCCATTGATTCTATATGACTTATTTCCATTCCACCCTTTATACATACTACTTTATTTGTTTATTTGTTGGACTGGGGGCTTTTTTTACAAGGGGCCTGATGGATCCTTGATCTCTCTATATATGGGGATAAATGGACATATGGAGATAAATAGACTCATAGATTCGTGCCCGATATCTATAGTATAGTGATAGTATCAACCAGTAGAGTGATAGTATCAATCCATGCACCCATGTTCTATTCGGTGTAATAAAAAGAAAATAGAAATTATCCTTCGGAGAGATGGCCGAGTGGTTGATAGCCCCGGTCTTGAAAACCGGTATAGTTCATACCAACGAACTATCGAGGGTTCGAATCCCTCTCTCTCCTTTTGTTCGGTGATTTGTCTCTTTATTGGTTTTGCCTAGTTTCTTAGTCTCATTAAAGAGAAATGGCTCGGCTACTCGGCTAGGTATGATAGCCGAGCCA